GCTAGCGTAGCTTAATTAAAGCATAACACTGAAGATGTTAAGATGAGCCCTAGAAAGCTCCGCAAGCACAAAGGCTTGGTCCTGACTTTACTATCAACTCTAGCTAAATTTACACATGCAAGTATCCGCACCCCCGTGAGAATGCCCTACAGTTCCCCGCCCGGGAACAAGGAGCTGGTATCAGGCACGCACTACTAGCCCACGACACCTTGCTTAGCCACACCCCCAAGGGAACTCAGCAGTGATAAACATTAAGCCATAAGTGAAAACTTGACTTAGTCAAAGCTAAGAGGGCCGGTAAAACTCGTGCCAGCCACCGCGGTTATACGAGAGGCCCAAGTTGATAATTACCGGCGTAAAGCGTGGTTAAGATTTTTATAGAACTAAAGCCGAACCCCTTCAGAGCTGTTATACGCACCCGAAGGTAAGAAGTTCAACCACGAAAGTGGCTTTACAGCCCCGAACCCACGAAAGCTAAGATACAAACTGGGATTAGATACCCCACTATGCCTAGCCGTAAACATTGGTAGTATGTTACATCCACTACCCGCCCGGGTACTACGAGCATCAGCTTGAAACCCAAAGGACTTGGCGGTGCTTTAGACCCACCTAGAGGAGCCTGTTCTAGAACCGATAACCCCCGTTCAACCTCACCTTCCCTTGTCTTCCCCGCCTATATACCGCCGTCGTCAGCTTACCCTGTGAAGGTTAAATAGTAAGCAAAATTGGTAAAACCTAAAACGTCAGGTCGAGGTGTAGCGTATGGGGAGGGAAGAAATGGGCTACATTTCCTGCCACAGGAAATACGAATGGTGTGCTGAAACGCACATCTGAAGGAGGATTTAGCAGTAAGCAGGAAATAGAGCGTTCCGCTGAAATTGGCCCTGAAGCGCGCACACACCGCCCGTCACTCTCCCCAAGCCTATAAACCTAAGTAACTAAAACCTTACAATCGCGAAGGGGAGGCAAGTCGTAACATGGTAAGTGTACCGGAAGGTGCACTTGGAAAAATCAGAGCGTAGCTAAGACAGAAAAGCATCTCCCTTACACTGAGAAGTCCCCCGTGCAAATCGGAGCGCCCTGATGCCCAACAGCTAGCCCCCAAAGCCAGAACCAACAAATCAACATTAATACCCCTTAATACACTATTACTGTGTTAAACAAACCATTTTTCCCCCCAAGTATGTGCGACAGAAAAGGGCCTGTGGAGCGATAGAGAAAGTACCGCAAGGGAACGCTGAAAGAGAAGTGAAACAACCCAGTGAAGCCTAAAAAAGCAGAGATCTAACCTCGTACCTTTTGCATCATGATTTAGCCAGTGTAACCCAAGCAAAGCGTGCTTTAGTTTGATAACCCGAAACTAAGTGAGCTACTCCAAGACAGCCTATTAATAGGGCAAACCCGTCTCTGTGGCAAAAGAGTGGGAAGAGCTTTGAGTAGAGGTGACAGACCTACCGAACTTAGTTATAGCTGGTTGCCCGGGAATTGGATAGAAGTTCAGCCTCCCGAATTCTTCGCTCCTCTCAGTTTTACCCTATCTGATACCTTAAGAAGTCGAGAGAGTTAGTCAAAGGGGGTACAGCCCCTTTGAACCAAGATACAACTTTTCCAGGAGGGTAAAGATCATAATTATAGAAGGTAAAATATTTTGGTGGGCCTAAAAGCAGCCATCCCCTCAGAAAGCGTTAAAGCTCAGATATACTTCTACCCCCTTTATACGGATCATCAAATCTCACCCCCCTAATTTTACCAGGCCGTCCCATGCAAACATGGGAGCGACCCTGCTAATATGAGTAATAAGAGAGCCCAAGACTCTCTCCTTGCACGCGTGTAAATCGGAACGGACACCCCGCCGAACCTTAACGGCCCCAACCCCAGAGGGCACTGAATAACAGACCAAAGAACCAGAAAAACATTCAATAGACCAACCGTTAACCCTACACAGGCGTGCCCCTAAGGAAAGACTAAAAGAAAGAGAAGGAACTCGGCAAACACATCAAGCCTCGCCTGTTTACCAAAAACATCGCCTCTTGTAGAACTTAGAAATAAGAGGTCCCGCCTGCCCTGTGACTATAAGTTTAACGGCCGCGGTATTTTGACCGTGCGAAGGTAGCGCAATCACTTGTCTTTTAAATGGAGACCTGTATGAATGGCATAACGAGGGCTTAACTGTCTCCTTTTTCAAGTCAATGAAATTGATCTCCCCGTGCAGAAGCGGGGATAACAGCATAAGACGAGAAGACCCTATGAAGCTTTAGATATAAGACAGATCATGTTAAACCCTCCCTGACAAGGGATAAAACCAAATGATCCCTGTCCTAATGTCTTTGGTTGGGGCGACCGCGGGGAAACAAAAAACCCCCACGTGGAATGGGAGCTCCCCCTCCTACAACTAAGAGCTGCCGCTCTAGTTAACAGAATTTCTGACCAATAAGATCCGGCAATGCCGATCAACGAACCGAGTTACTCTAGGGATAACAGCGCAATCCCCTTTTAGAGCCCATATCGACAAGGGGGTTTACGACCTCGATGTTGGATCAGGACATCCTAATGGTGCAGCCGCTATTAAGGGTTCGTTTGTTCAACGATTAAAGTCCTACGTGATCTGAGTTCAGACCGGAGTAATCCAGGTCAGTTTCTATCTATGACATGATCTTTTCTAGTACGAAAGGACCGAGAAGATAAGGCCCCTGCCCTAGGCACGCCTTACCCCCACCTAATGAAGACAACTAAAGTAGGCAAGAGGGCATGCCCCCGCCCGCCGAAGAGCACGGCGTGTTAAGGTGGCAGAGCCCGGCAATTGCAAAAGGCCTAAGCCCTTTCCACAGAGGTTCAAGTCCTCTCCTTAACTATGATTTCAGTACTTATTACCCATATTATTAATCCCCTAGCCTTCATCGTCCCCGTCCTCTTAGCTGTTGCCTTTCTAACCCTCCTTGAACGAAAAGTTCTTGGGTATATGCAACTACGAAAGGGCCCGAATATTGTCGGACCCTACGGACTCCTACAACCTATCGCTGACGGCGTAAAACTATTTATTAAAGAACCAGTGCGCCCCTCCACCGCCTCCCCCGTCCTTTTCCTTCTGACCCCTATTCTCGCCTTAACACTTGCCTTGACCCTATGGGCCCCAATGCCCATACCTTACCCTGTTGTAGATCTCAACCTCGGGATTTTATTTCTTCTAGCACTATCTAGCCTGGCCGTTTATTCAATTTTAGGCTCAGGGTGGGCCTCCAATTCAAAATATGCCCTAATCGGCGCGCTGCGTGCTGTTGCCCAGACAATTTCCTATGAAGTAAGTCTAGGGCTAATTCTCTTAAACATCATCATTTTTACAGGAGGCTTTACCCTACAAACCTTCAATGTAGCCCAAGAAAGTATTTGATTAATTGCACCCGCCTGACCCCTTGCCGCAATATGATATATTTCGACCCTCGCAGAAACCAATCGTGCCCCCTTTGACCTTACGGAGGGGGAATCAGAACTAGTCTCAGGGTTTAACGTTGAGTACGCCGGAGGCCCCTTTGCTCTATTTTTCTTGGCAGAATATGCAAATATTCTGCTAATAAACACCCTTTCCGCCACGCTCTTTTTAGGGGCCTCTCACATCCCGACCTTGCCCGAACTCACTGCTCTTAATTTAATAACTAAGGCCGCCCTCCTTTCTGTTGTCTTCCTTTGAGTCCGGGCCTCCTACCCCCGATTCCGGTATGACCAACTCATGCACCTAATCTGAAAGAATTTCCTCCCACTAACTTTGGCCTTAGTTATTTGACACCTCGCCCTTCCCATTGCATTTGCTGGTCTGCCACCACAGCTATAGGCCCGGAGTTGTGCCTGAAGTAAAGGGCCACTTTGATAGAGTGAACCATGAGGGTTAAAGTCCCCCCAACTCCTTAGAAAGAAGGGACTCGAACCCTACCTGAAGAGATCAAAACTCTTAGTGCTTCCACTACACCACTTCCTAGTAAAGTCAGCTAATTAAGCTTTTGGGCCCATACCCCAAACATGTTGGTTAAACTCCTTCCTTTACTAATGAACCCGTACATCTTAGCCGCCCTACTTTTTGGTTTAGGCCTAGGCACCACAATCACATTCGCGAGCTCTCACTGACTTCTCGCCTGAATGGGCCTTGAAATAAACACTCTAGCCATTATCCCCCTTATAGCACAGCATCATCACCCTCGAGCAGTAGAAGCAACAACTAAATATTTTCTAACTCAGGCAACTGCAGCCGCTATACTCCTCTTTGCCAGCACTACCAACGCTTGATTAACCGGACAGTGGGATATTCAACAAATGTCCCACCCCCTTCCCATCACCCTTATTACTCTTGCATTGGCACTAAAAATTGGCCTTGCACCTGTTCACTCGTGGTTACCTGAAGTTCTTCAGGGATTAGATCTTACGACCGGGCTCATCCTCTCCACCTGACAAAAACTTGCCCCCTTTGCCCTCCTGCTTCAGATTCAACCCGCCAACTCAACAATTCTTATTGCTTTTGGCCTGGCCTCCACCCTTGTTGGAGGATGAGGAGGACTAAATCAAACTCAGCTTCGTAAGATTCTTGCCTACTCATCCATCGCCCACCTTGGCTGGATGATTCTTGTACTTCAATTCTCCCCCTCCCTGACCCTTCTCACCCTACTGACATATTTTATTATAACAATCTCCACATTTCTTGTGTTTAAACTGAGTAAATCAACTAACATTAATATACTCGCCACATCTTGGGCCAAAGCACCTGCTTTAACAGCCCTCGCCCCGTTAGTGCTCCTGTCACTAGGCGGCCTCCCCCCCTTAACAGGCTTTATACCCAAGTGACTCATTCTTCAAGAACTCGCCAAACAGGACCTAGCCCTAACAGCAACCCTGGCTGCAATAACAGCCCTCCTTAGTCTTTACTTCTATCTACGAATTTCATATGCCATAACCCTAACTATGTCCCCTAACACCCTGGCAGGCACTACCCCTTGACGACTGCAACATTCACAGTTTACGCTTCCCCTAGCAATAACAACCACCGCCACCCTCCTGCTCCTGCCACTAACCCCTGCAGTCGTTGCACTTCTCACCCTCTAAGAGACTTAGGCTAACACAAGACCAAGGGCCTTCAAAGCCCTAAGCGAGAGTGAAAATCTCTCAGTCCCTGATAAGACTTGCGGGATATTACCCCACATCTCCTGCATGCAAAACAGACACTTTAATTAAGCTAAAGCCTTCCTAGATAGGCAGGCCTCGATCCTACAAATTCTTAGTTAACAGCTAAGCGCTCAAGCCAGCGAGCATCCATCTACCCTTTCCCCCGCCTGTCCGGGGACAAAAGGCGGGGGAAAGCCCCGGCAGACGCTAGTCTGCTCCTTAAGATTTGCAATCTAATATGACAAACACCTCAGGGCTTGGTAAGAAGAGGACTCAAACCTCTGTCGATGGGGCTACAATCCACCGCTTAGACACTCAGCCATCCTACCTGTGGCCACCACACGTTGATTCTTCTCGACTAATCACAAAGACATCGGCACCCTCTATCTAGTATTTGGTGCTTGAGCCGGAATAGTGGGCACCGCCCTAAGCTTACTCATCCGAGCTGAGCTGAGCCAACCCGGCGCACTCCTCGGAGACGATCAGATTTATAATGTCATTGTTACAGCACACGCCTTTGTAATAATCTTCTTTATAGTGATACCAATTATGATTGGGGGCTTTGGAAACTGACTCATTCCCCTAATGATCGGCGCCCCCGATATGGCATTTCCTCGAATAAATAATATGAGTTTCTGACTTCTGCCCCCCTCCTTCCTTCTACTTCTTGCCTCCTCCGGAGTAGAAGCAGGGGCTGGAACTGGGTGAACCGTCTACCCGCCTTTAGCGGGAAACTTAGCGCACGCCGGGGCATCCGTCGATTTAACCATCTTCTCCTTGCATCTGGCAGGTATTTCTTCAATTCTAGGGGCCATTAATTTTATTACCACAATTATTAATATGAAACCCCCCGCCATTTCTCAGTACCAGACACCCCTCTTCGTGTGGGCGGTTCTAATTACTGCGGTACTTCTTCTTCTTTCCCTCCCTGTGCTCGCCGCAGGCATCACAATGCTACTTACAGACCGTAACTTGAACACCACTTTCTTTGACCCAGCGGGAGGGGGCGACCCCATTCTTTACCAGCACTTATTCTGGTTCTTTGGCCACCCCGAGGTTTACATTCTTATTCTGCCCGGCTTTGGTATAATTTCTCACATTGTCGCCTATTACGCCGGCAAAAAAGAGCCCTTCGGCTACATGGGTATAGTCTGGGCCATGATGGCTATCGGCCTATTAGGCTTTATTGTTTGAGCCCACCACATGTTTACAGTTGGGATAGACGTGGATACCCGGGCCTACTTTACGTCCGCAACTATAATTATCGCCATTCCTACCGGCGTAAAAGTGTTTAGCTGACTCGCAACTCTTCATGGGGGCTCTATTAAATGAGAAACCCCACTTCTATGGGCCCTGGGCTTTATTTTCCTCTTTACAGTAGGAGGCCTCACGGGAATCGTCCTAGCCAACTCCTCACTAGATATTGTTCTGCACGACACCTATTACGTGGTAGCCCACTTCCACTACGTCCTATCTATGGGGGCTGTATTCGCCATCGTCGCCGCCTTTGTTCACTGATTCCCTCTATTCTCGGGCTACACCCTCCACAGCACCTGAACTAAAATCCACTTTGGTATTATGTTCGCAGGGGTAAACCTAACATTCTTTCCTCAACATTTCCTAGGACTCGCCGGAATGCCTCGACGATACTCGGATTACCCTGATGCCTATACTCTATGAAATACAGTCTCGTCCATTGGGTCCCTTATTTCTTTAGTGGCGGTCATTATGTTTTTATTTATTATTTGAGAAGCCTTCGCCTCTAAACGTGAAGTACTCGCAGTAGAACTAACCTCAACTAACGTCGAGTGACTACACGGCTGCCCTCCTCCCTACCACACATTTGAAGAGCCCGCATTTGTTCAAGTTCAACCCAATTAACGAGAAAGGGAGGAGTCGAACCCCCATGGGCTGGTTTCAAGCCAGCTACATAACCGCTCTGTCACTTTCTTTATAAGATACTAGTAAAACAGCAATTACACTGCCTTGTCAAGGCAGAATTGTGGGTTAGACCCCCGCGTATCTTGATTGATCAATGGCCCATCCCTCACAGCTAGGTTTTCAAGATGCAGCTTCACCTGTTATAGAAGAACTTCTTCATTTTCACGACCACGCCCTTATAATTGTGTTCCTTATTAGCACCCTAGTACTTTACATTATTGTGGCTATAGTCTCCACTAAATTAACTAACAAGTACATTTTAGATTCACAAGAGATCGAGATTATTTGAACTGTTTTACCTGCCATCATTCTTATTTTAATTGCCCTCCCCTCCCTCCGCATTCTCTACCTTATAGACGAAATTAACGACCCCCACTTAACAATCAAAGCAATAGGACACCAGTGGTACTGAAGCTATGAATATACAGATTATGAAGATCTTGGATTTGATTCATATATAATTCCTACGCAAGACCTCACCCCCGGGCAATTCCGTCTTTTAGAGGCCGACCATCGAATAGTAATCCCAGTCGAATCCCCCATCCGAGTCCTTGTATCCGCTGAGGACGTCCTTCACTCATGAGCAGTCCCTGCTTTAGGAGTTAAAATAGACGCAGTCCCAGGCCGCCTAAATCAAACAGCCTTTATTGCATCCCGCCCAGGGGTCTTCTACGGACAATGCTCTGAAATTTGTGGTGCAAACCATAGCTTTATGCCTATTGTAGTGGAGGCAGTTCCTTTAGAACACTTTGAAAACTGATCCTCACTAATACTTGAAGACGCCTCGCTAAGAAGCTAAACTGGGCCTAGCGTTAGCCTTTTAAGCTAAAGACTGGTGGCTCCCAACCACCCCTAGCGACATGCCCCAACTCAACCCCGCGCCCTGATTCGCCATTCTAGTTTTTACTTGACTAATTTTCCTAATTATTGTCCCCACAAAAATTCTAGCCCACACCTATCCCAATGAACCCACCTCACAGAGTACTGAGAAACCTAAGACAGAGCCCTGAACCTGACCATGACACTAAGCTTCTTTGACCAATTCATGAGCCCCACATTTATAGGCGTCCCTCTTATGGCCCTAGCCCTCTCTCTCCCTTGAATCCTCTACCCTGCCCCCTCCGCTCGATGACTAAACAACCGACTTCTTTCCCTTCAAGGTTGATTTATTAATCGCTTTACGCAGCAGCTTCTTCTCCCATTGAACACAGGAGGCCATAAATGAGCCGCCCTCTTAGCTTCACTAATAATTTTTTTAATTACCTTAAATATGCTTGGCCTGCTACCTTACACCTTTACCCCCACCACGCAGCTATCCCTTAATTTAGGGCTCGCAGTCCCCCTTTGATTAGCAACAGTAATTATTGGTATGCGAAACCAACCAACCCACGCCCTCGGACATCTTCTACCAGAAGGAACCCCCGGGCCTCTCATTCCTGTCCTTATTGTCATCGAAACAATTAGTCTATTTATTCGACCCCTCGCTCTAGGAGTTCGGCTAACAGCAAATCTCACCGCCGGCCACCTATTAATTCAACTCATTGCCACAGCTGCATTTGTTCTTCTACCTCTAATGCCCACAGTAGCCATCCTAACTTCAACAGTACTTGTCCTCCTCACCCTCCTGGAAATCGCCGTAGCTATAATCCAAGCCTACGTATTTGTTCTTCTCTTAACCCTTTACCTACAAGAAAACGTCTAATGGCCCACCAAGCACATGCATACCACATAGTTGACCCCAGCCCCTGACCGCTCACAGGCGCAGTAGCCGCCCTACTGATAACATCCGGCCTTGCAATCTGATTTCACTTCCACTCAACAACTCTCATAGGACTTGGCATAGCCCTCCTTCTCTTAACAATGTACCAGTGATGACGAGACATCATCCGGGAAGGCACATTTCAAGGCCACCATACACCCCCTGTGCAAAAAGGACTCCGATATGGCATAATCCTTTTTATTACCTCAGAAGTTTTCTTTTTTCTTGGATTCTTTTGAGCATTTTATCATTCAAGTCTGGCTCCCACTCCTGAACTAGGCGGTTGCTGACCCCCTACAGGGATTACCCCCTTAGACCCCTTTGAGGTGCCCCTGCTAAACACCGCCGTCCTGCTTGCCTCCGGGGTAACCGTAACCTGAGCCCACCATAGCATTATAGAAGGTGAACGTAAGCAAGCTATTCAGTCCCTTACCCTGACAATTCTCCTAGGATTTTATTTTACATTCCTGCAAGCCATGGAGTACTACGAAGCCCCCTTCACTATTGCAGATGGTGTTTATGGCGCCACCTTCTTCGTAGCGACTGGCTTCCATGGCCTCCATGTTATCATTGGCTCTACATTCCTCGCCATCTGCCTGCTTCGCCAAATTCAATATCACTTCACGTCAGAACACCATTTTGGGTTTGAAGCAGCCGCCTGATACTGACACTTCGTAGACGTTGTCTGACTTTTCCTTTACATCTCTATCTACTGATGAGGGTCTTAGTCTTTCTAGTATCAAGCAAGTATAAGTGACTTCCAATCACCCGGTCTTGGTTAAAGTCCAAGGAAAGATAATGAATTTAATTACAACTATTATTATTATTACTACTATTTTACCCATCATCCTCGCCCTTGTTTCTTTTTGACTCCCACAAATAACGCCCGACCACGAAAAGCTCTCCCCCTACGAATGCGGATTTGATCCTCTGGGCTCAGCCCGTCTGCCCTTCTCCCTTCGTTTTTTTCTTGTCGCTATCCTCTTTCTTCTCTTTGACCTAGAAATCGCACTCCTCTTGCCCCTCCCCTGAGGGGACCAACTTACGACCCCCCTGCTAACGTTCTTGTGGGCTTCAGCCGTCTTGGCCCTCTTAACCCTCGGCCTAATCTACGAATGACTTCAAGGCGGCCTAGAGTGAGCCGAATAGGTGATTAGTCTAAGAAAAACATTTGATTTCGGCTCAAAAACTTGTGGTTAAAGTCCATAATTACCTAATGACCCCCGTTCACTTTGCTTTTTCATCAGCCTTCATCCTAGGGCTAACCGGCCTGGCATTCCATCGCACCCACCTTCTCTCCGCCCTTTTATGCTTAGAGGGAATGATACTTTCTTTATTCATCGCGCTCTCTCTCTGAACCTTGCAACTAGACTCTACAAACTTCTCGGGGGCCCCCATACTCCTACTTGCATTTTCAGCCTGTGAAGCAAGTGCAGGCCTCGCCCTCCTGGTAGCCACCGCTCGAACTCACGGAACAGATCGTCTCCAAAGCCTTAACCTCTTACAATGCTAAAAATCCTTATTCCAACACTTATGCTTATTCCAACTGCTTGAGCGGCCCCAGCTAAATGACTTTGACCCACAACCCTCGCCCACAGTCTCATCATCGCACTTGCCAGTCTGACTTGACTAAAAAATGCATCAGAGACCGGGTGGTCTAGCTTAAATTCCTACATGGCCACAGACCCCTTATCTACCCCCCTGCTTGTTCTTACCTGCTGGCTCTTACCCCTTATAATCCTAGCAAGCCAGAATCACACAGCCTCAGAGCCCCTGAACCGTCAGCGAATATATATTACCCTCCTGACATCCCTTCAGTTTTTCCTCATCCTCGCCTTCAGCGCCACAGAAGTAATTATGTTTTATGTCATATTTGAAGCTACCCTCATCCCCACACTTATTATTATTACCCGTTGAGGGAATCAGACAGAACGGCTTAACGCAGGTATCTATTTCTTATTTTATACTCTCGCAGGATCACTTCCCCTGTTAGTCGCACTCCTTCTTCTTCAGAACAACGTCGGCACCCTCTCACTAATCACCCTTCAATTCTCAGACCCACTTCAACTTACCTCTTTCGCGGACAAACTATGATGAGCAGGATGCCTCCTAGCATTTTTAGTAAAAATGCCCTTGTATGGTGTCCACCTGTGACTGCCCAAAGCCCATGTAGAAGCCCCCGTCGCAGGCTCTATGATTCTTGCAGCCGTTCTTTTAAAACTCGGGGGCTACGGGATGCTACGTATCGTAGTAATACTTGAACCCCTCACCAAAGAGCTAAGCTACCCCTTCATTATCTTCGCTCTATGAGGAGTAATCATAACGGGCTCAATTTGCCTACGTCAAACGGACCTGAAATCCCTTATCGCCTACTCCTCAGTCAGCCACATGGGGCTGGTAGTGGGAGGAATTCTTATTCAAACCCCCTGAGGCTTCTCGGGGGCTCTTATTTTAATAATCGCCCACGGATTAACATCTTCTGCCCTCTTTTGCTTGGCAAACACAAACTACGAACGCACCCACAGTCGAACGATACTTCTTGCCCGCGGCCTCCAAATAGTACTGCCATTAATAACGGCCTGATGATTTATTGCTAGCCTAGCTAATCTGGCCCTACCACCCCTTCCTAATCTCATAGGAGAACTAATAATTGTTACCTCCTTATTTAGCTGGTCCTGATGAACCCTTGCATTAACCGGGGCAGGCATGTTGATTACCGCAAGTTACTCCCTCTACATGTTTCTTATAACCCAGCGAGGTCCCATTTCCCCACATCTTATTGCCTTAGACCCCTCTCATTCTCGAGAACATTTGCTTATGGCCCTCCACCTTCTCCCCCTAATTCTCCTAATACTTAAGCCCGAGCTAATCTGAGGGTGGGCGTACTGTAGATATAGTTTAACGAAAATATTAGATTGTGATTCTAAAGACAGAGGTTAAAGCCCTCTTATCCACCGAGAGAGGCTCGCCAGCAACGAAGACTGCTAATCTCCGCGACCTTGGTTGAACCCCAAGGCTCACTCGCCCTCGCTTCTAAAGGATAACAGCTCATCCGTTGGTCTTAGGAACCAAAAACTCTTGGTGCAAATCCAAGTAGCAGCTATGCACCCCACTTCCCTTATAATAACCTCAAGTTTAATTATTATCTTTGTGTTACTAGCATACCCCGTCTTCACAACATTGAACCCTAGCCCCAAAGGGCAGGATTGGGCTCTTTCCCACGTTAAGACTGCAGTTAAACTAGCTTTTTTAGTCAGCCTTCTCCCATTATCCCTATTTCTCAACGAGGGCGCAGAGACGATTATTACGTCCTGAAACTGAATAAACACCCTGGCCTTCGATATTAATATTAGCCTTAAGTTTGACCATTACTCCCTCATCTTCACCCCTATCGCCCTCTATGTGACATGATCCATTCTAGAGTTTGCCTCGTGATACATGCACGCCGACCCTTTCATAAACCGATTTTTTAAATACCTTCTAATTTTCCTGATCGCTATAATTATTTTAGTTACAGCAAACAACCTCTTTCAGCTCTTTATTGGGTGGGAGGGAGTCGGCATCATGTCCTTCCTTCTCATCGGATGGTGGTACGGACGGGCAGATGCAAACACTGCAGCCCTTCAAGCAGTTGTATACAACCGAGTAGGGGACATCGGCCTAATTTTTGCCATAGCATGAATAGCCACAAACCTTAACTCCTGAGAAATACAACAGGTATTCGCGGCCGCCAAAGACTTCGATCTCACTTTCCCCCTTCTAGGATTAATTGTGGCAGCAACGGGCAAGTCTGCCCAATTTGGGCTCCATCCCTGGCTCCCCTCGGCCATGGAAGGTCCTACGCCGGTCTCTGCCCTACTACATTCCAGCACAATAGTTGTTGCGGGAATTTTTTTGTTGATCCGAATGAGTCCCCTGCTAGCAGAAAACCCAACTGCCCTCACAGTTTGCCTTTGTCTCGGCGCACTCACAACTTTATTTACAGCTACATGTGCCCTAACCCAAAATGACATCAAAAAAATTGTTGCATTCTCAACATCAAGCCAGCTAGGGCTAATAATAGTAACACTAGGGCTAAATCAACCCCAACTAGCTTTCCTTCACATTTGTACCCATGCTTTCTTCAAAGCAATACTTTTTCTATGCTCAGGTTCAATTATTCATAGCCTAAACGACGAACAAGATATCCGCAAAATAGGAGGCATGCACCACCTCACCCCTTTCACATCCTCCTGCCTGACTGTTGGAAGTCTCGCCCTAACAGGCACTCCATTTTTAGCAGGTTTCTTCTCTAAAGACGCAATCATCGAAGCACTAAACACATCCCACCTAAACGCCTGAGCCCTAGTCTTGACCCTTCTCGCCACTTCTTTCACTGCTATTTACAGTCTCCGAGTCGTGTATTTTGTGTCTATAGGACACCCTCGTTTCAACCCCCTTTCCCCAATTAATGAAAACAACCCAGCAGTTATTAACCCAATCAAACGGCTAGCCTGAGGCAGCATCTTCGCCGGTCTTCTAATTACCTCTAATCTTATTCCAATGAAAACACCCATCATAACTATGCCCCCCCTGCTTAAACTCGCCGCACTAATTGTTACGATTGGAGGTCTCCTACTTGCCTTAGAACTGGCTTCCCTCACAAGTAAACAGCTCAAGCCCACTCCTCACCTCACCCCTCACCACTTTTCTAACATACTAGGATTTTTCCCCACAATTATTCACCGATTCACCCCTAAACTTAACCTAGTTTTAGGCCAGACAGTAGCAAGCCAGATGGTAGACCAAACATGGCTAGAAAAGTCTGGGCCCAAAGCCGTAGCCTCATTGAGTCTCCCCCTTATCACAACTACAAGCAACACGCAACGCGGTATAATCAAAACTTATCTCGCCCTCTTCCTACTAACCCTGGCTCTAGCCACCCTCGTATTTATCAACTAAACAGCCCGTAAAGTTCCCCGACTCAGCCCCCGTGTTAATTCTAACACAACAAAAAGGGTTAATAATAAGACCCAGGCACTAATTACCAACATCCCTCCCCCCGCCGAATACATTAAAGCCACCCCTCCAATATCCCCCCGAAAAACAGAAAGCTCGTCGAGCTCATCTCCCGGGACCCAAGAAAACTCATGCCACCCGCCTCAGAATTTAGTGGAAATTAATACCACCCCCGCCACATAAACAGCTATATAACCCGCAACCGGGCGGCTCCCCCAGCTTTCAGGGTATGGCTCAGCAGCAAGCGCCGCTGAATATGCAAACACAACTAACATCCCCCCCAGGTAGATTAAAAATAAAACTAATGAAAGAAAAGGACCCCCGTAATTAATTAAAACCCCGCACCCTATGCCAGCCACCACGACTAATCCTAAGGCGGCAAAATAGGGGGAAGGGTTGGAGGCTACTGCAACCAACCCCAGCACTAACCCTAATAAAAACAAAGACATAATATAGGTCATAATTTCTGCCAGGACTCTAACCAGGACTAATGGCTTGAAAAACCACCGTTGTTATTCAACTACAAAAACCTCTAATGGCAAGCCTCCGAAAAACCCACCCCCTACTAAAAATTGCAAACGATGCACTCGTTGATCTCCCTGCACCCTCAAACATTTCAGTGTGATGAAACTTTGGCTCCTTGCTAGGGCTTTGTTTAATTACCCAAATCCTCACGGGCCTATTTCTTGCTATACACTACACCGCCGATATCGCCACCGCCTTCTCATCCGTAGCCCACATTTGTCGGGACGTAAACTATGGGTGACTCATTCGTAACCTTCACGCCAACGGCGCATCCTTCTTCTTCATTTGCATTTATATGCACATTGGGCGGGGCCTGTATTACGGCTCCTACCTTTATAAAGAGACCTGAAACATTGGAGTAGTCCTCCTCCTCCTGGTAATGATAACCGCCTTTGTAGGGTACGTACTACCCTGAGGACAAATGTCCTTCTGAGGTGCAACCGTCATTACTAACCTGCTGTCCGCAGTTCCTTACGTCGGCAACACCCTCGTTCAGTGAATTTGAGGAGGCTTTTCCGTAGATAACGCCACCCTCACCCGGTTCTTCGCCTTTCATTTCCTCTTTCCCTTTGTTATTGCAGGCGCCACCCTTGTTCACCTTCTTTTCCTCCACCAGACAGGCTCAAATAACCCCCTTGGGTTAAATTCCGACGCTGACAAAATCTCCTTCCACCCCTACTTCTCCTATAAAGATCTCTTAGGCTTCGCCGTTCTCCTTATTGCCCTAACATCCCTCGCTCTATTCGCCCCCAACCTGCTAGGAGACCCAGACAACTTCACCCCCGCAAATCCCCTAGTTACACCACCGCACATTAAGCCAGAATGGTACTTCCTATTTGCGTATGCAATCTTACGCTCCATCCCAAATAAACTAGGGGGTGTTTTAGCCCTGCTAGCCTCCATCTTAGTACTCATAGTTGTCCCAATTCTTCATACATCTAAACAGCGAGGGATTACATTTCGGCCCCTCTCCCAATTTCTCTTCTGAACCCTCATCGCAGACGTTGCCATCCTCACCTGAATCGGGGGAATGCCAGTAGAACACCCCTTTATCATTATTGGCCAAATCGCATCTTTCCTCTACTTCTTCCTTTTCCTCGTCCTCGCCCCGCTAGCCGGATGAGCCGAGAATAAAGCCCTCGGATGAGCCTGCAGTAGTAGCTCAGCGCCAGAGCGCCGGTCTTGTAAACCGGACGCCGGAGGTTAAAATCCTCCCTACTGCTCAAAGAAAGGAGATTTTAACTCCCACCCCTAACTCCCAAAGCTAGGATTCTAAGCTAAACTATTCTTTGCAAGTATTTGCAAGTATTTGCAAGTATTTGCAAGTATTTGCAAGTATTTGCAAGTATTTGCAAGTATTTGCAAGTATTTGCAAGTATTTGCAAGTAGTTAAATGTGCAAAATACACATATGTATTTACACCATACATTTATATTAACCATATAAGGGGCATTCAAGGACATATATGTTTAATCAACATATCTAGGATTACCACATTCATATATCACCATATAACTAAGGGTTACATAAAGCATATAGTGATTTATTATACAGTTAAATAAATCTTGGACAGGCGAAATTTAAGACCGAACACAATTACTCATAAGTTAAGTTATACCTTTACCCAACATCTCGTCATACCTCAAAATCTTAATGTAGTAAGAGCCTACCATCAGTTGATTTCTTAATGCCAACGGTTATTGAAGGTGAGGGACAACTATTGTGGGGGTTTCACACAGTGAATTATTCCTGGCATTTGGTTCCTACTTCAGGGCCATTTATTGATATTATTCCTCACACTTTCATCGACGCTTGCATAAGTTAATGGTGGAATACATACTCCTCGTTACCCACCAAGCCGGGCATTCTTTCTACAGCGCATGGGGTTCTTTTTTTTTTTTTCCTTTCAGCTGGCATTTCACAGTGCACACGGGAATAACAAACAAGGTTGAACATTTATCTTGCCGCCCGTATATAGTATGAATGGTGAAAAGATTTTATTTAAAGAATCACATATAAGGATATCATGTGCATAAGTAGTGATAATTTCTCCTTATTTCCCTGTGAGACCCCCCTCTGGGATTTATTACGGGGTTTTTTGCGTAAAACCCCCCTACCCCCCTAAACTCCTAAGATAGCTATCATTCCTGAAAACCCCCCGGAAACAGGAAAACCTCTAGAAGTATTTAGTGGGGACCCAATTTGCATCTATTTACATTATTAAAATAATGTGCAT